TTAATCAATCCGATGGATTGTTAGCGTATTTAAATCCTGGAAAATAAAAACAGTACCAAACCTTTTTGAAAGGCTTGGTACTGTTTTTTCCGTCTAAACATTTATTGCAAACAGAGCATAATAAATGCTTATTATGCATCCAGCAGGAATTGAACCCGCGACTTCCCAATTATGAGTTGGGTGCTTTTACCATTCAGCCATGGATGCTAGATAAAGCAAATAAAGTTTATACTATTTATAGATAATATATCTATATATATTATCTTATATTAGGTACCCAATCTGATTCTCTTATTATTCGATTCATGCCTATTGCTTTCAATAAATAAAGCAATACGACTCACTTGTTCGAGAGTTGCAAGAAGGTTATCGATCTTGCAAAACTTTGATGTCCGGTCAGAACTTGTCAGCTTAACTGATCAACTAATATTATTAGTTAGTTTTTAGTTTTTTTTGGGGACTTAGAAACTTTCATTCTTGGAAGTAATGACTGTAGACAGAGACTGTCTATTGGTTTGGGGCGGACGTAGCCAAGTGGTCCAAAGGCAGTGGATTGTGAATCCACCACGCGCGGGTTCAATCCCCGTCGTTCGCCCGCTGACTAGATGAAAATCTTTGTCGCATCTTATTCTTATAAAATGATTTTATTTTAGATAGGAGGGAGCTCAAAAACGAGGTAAAACGATGGAATATGTGTAATAAATAAGGCAAAGTTAAACTGAAAATTAGATCGAACGAATAAGAATAATGAAAAAGTTCGGGCGATCAAAAATAAATAAAAGGAGATCAAAAGATGAAAATAGCAGTTTATGGAAAAGGCGGAATTGGTAAATCAACGACTAGTTGTAATATTTCAATTGCCCTAGCTAGACGTGGTGAAAGAGTCTTACAAATTGGATGTGATCCCAAACATGATAGTACTTTTACTCTGACAGGATTTTTGATACCTACAATTATAGATACTTTGAAATCCAAGGATTATCATTACGAGGAAATTTGGTCCGAAGATGTAATCCATAAGGGTTATGGAGGGGTAGATTGTGTGGAAGCTGGAGGGCCACCAGCAGGAGCTGGATGTGGGGGATATGTAGTAGGAGAGACTGTCAAATTGTTAAAAGAATTAAATGCATTTTACGAATATAATGTAATAATATTTGATGTATTAGGTGACGTGGTTTGTGGAGGTTTTGCTGCTCCATTGAACTATGCAGATTACTGTGTAATTATTGCAGATAATGGATTTGACGCATTATTTGCAGCTAATCGTATTACTGCCTCTATCAGGGAAAAAGCTCGTACACATCCACTCCGATTAGCAGGCTTGTTTGGAAATCGTACCTCTAAAAGAGATCTTATCAAAAAATATGTAGAAGCCTGCCCAATGCCTGTAATAGAAGTGTTACCTCTTATTGAAGATATTCGAGTTTCAAGAGTCAAGGGAAAAACCTTATTTGAAATGGTTGGATCCGAACCATCTCTTAACTATGTGTGTGAATATTATTTAAACATAGCGGATCAAATATTGTCCCAACCAGAAGGTATTGTACCAAAGGAGATTCCAGATCGGGAATTATTCAGTTTACTCTCTGACCTTTATCTGAATCCTATTGATGAGGGGAGACATAAAAATAATAAGGAAAATTTACTTGGATTTACGACAATTTAATCAACATAGTTATTAATATTTATGTCAGTGAAAGTTTATGAAACTCTTACTGTCGAATGTGAGACAGGTAATTATCATACTTTTTGTCCAATTAGCTGTGTGTCTTGGCTATATCAAAAGATTGAGGACAGTTTCTTTTTAGTTGTGGGTACAAAGACATGTGGTTATTTTCTGCAAAATGCACTTGGGGTTATGATTTTTGCAGAACCCCGCTATGCAATGGCAGAATTGGAAGAAGGAGATATCTCGGCTCAATTGAATGATTATGAGGGATTAAAAAGGCTTTGTATTCGAATAAAAAAGGACAGAGACCCCAGCGTCATCATATGGATAGGTACTTGTACTACAGAAATAATCAAAATGGATTTGGAAGGTATGGCACCAAAATTAGAGTGGGAAATTGGAATCCCAATTCTAGTGGCAAGAGCGAATGGACTGGATTATGCTTTTACTCAAGGAGAAGATACTGTGTTAGCTGCGATGGCACATCGTTGTCCAGAACCAGAATTATTCGTTCGTGAACGAAAATTCACTATACAAAAACAAAATTATTTCGCTTTTCATTCTATAAAAAAACATGAATTGGGCGAATATGCAAATAGTCCGTCCTTAGTTCTTTTTGGATCTTTGCCGTCCAATGTGGCTTCTCAACTCAATCTAGAATTAAAACGCCAATCCATCAAGGTATCAGGTTGGTTACCTGCTCAAAGATATACTGATCTTCCATCATTGGGTGATGGAGTTTATGTTTGTGGTGTTAACCCCTTTTTAAGTCGGACAGCGACAACTTTGATAAGACGCAAAAAATGTGAATTAATTGGAGCTCCTTTTCCTATCGGTCCGGACGGAACGCGTGCTTGGATTGAAAAGATTTGTCCTGTATTTGGTGTTGAAACCCAAGGTCTGGAGGAAAGGGAGGAACGGATATGGGAAAGTTTAAAGGATTATCTTGACTTGGTACGTGGGAAATCTGTCTTTTTCATGGGAGATAATCTGCTAGAAGTCTCTCTAGCAAGATTCTTAATCAGATGTGGAATGATCGTTCATGAAATTGGTATTCCATATATGGATAAACGATATCAAGCTGCTGAATTATTACTTTTACAAGATACATGTATAAAGATGTGTGTACCAATACCACGAATTGTGGAAAAACCGGATAATTCGAATCAAATACAACGTATACGCGAATTACAACCCGACTTAGCTATTACTGGAATGGCTCATGCTAACCCGTTAGAGGCAAGAGGAATTAGTACTAAATGGTCAGTTGAATTTACCTTTGCCCAGATTCATGGGTTTGCCAATGCAAGAGATGTACTTGAATTGGTTACTCGACCCCTACGACGTCAGAAAAATTTAGAAGACTTGGGTCGGACCACCTTAGTCATAAAAAAAAACAAGTTTAAAATGTCCCAGTAATTCTCATTATTATATTATTATAAATTAATTATTTAATTTAATCTATCCAATTTGATTTCGATTATTTTTATTTCTAAAAAGAAGTTGTGGGGTCGATATATAAGAGAGTAAAGATCAAAATTGGGATCAATTCTGTCATTTTCAATTAAATTCGTGGATGTGAACGATAACTAAGATAACTAATATTTATTCTTTTCTATGGGAGATAGAAGTTATTTCTATAATAATTTCGCAATCTCCCATACTTCTATGGGATATAATAATTATGATTTATGATAATAATAATAATGTCACACCACAGATGGACATAGAATAGAGATCATTGACACTTTTGGGATTGGGATATATAATTTTAATGTATATTGTTTGATTAATAAAGTGTAAGGAAATAGGCATATAATAAGATAAACAGATAAACTTAAACCATAAGGAGGTTTTATTTTTATATGGTAATCAATATATTAATATTTTAATATGATAATATATCATATTGATATGCCAATCAATATATTAAATATATGTAACTAATATAGTTAGTTAATATTATTGCCAATCAATATACAATATAGTAAGCCAATCAATATATAAATATATGTTATTAACATATATAGTGAATAATATTGACAATCAATATATTGACTATATATAATCATTAATAATATAGTCGTCACATTATTATAAACCCTGTTATTCTATTCCCTTTCTCAAAACTGTTATTCTATCCCATTTCTCAAAAATATACTTAAATCAAACCATAAGGAGTTATATATGATTTTGATTTTTCTCCATTTCGATTTTTCGTGTGGTCATGGAAATTCATTATTCCCTGTTATTCTATCCCAGAATTCATTATTCCCTGTTATTCTATCCCATTTCTCAAAAATATACTTAAATCAAACCATAAGGAGTTATATATTATGATTATTCAAAATATCAATTTTATTTATAGTCTGGTATCATCATGGGTCCTAACGTTTAGTCCGATGGTCATATTTGGTTTCTATTATGGCTTCTTAACTACATTGCCGATTAGTCCGGCACAAATCTATTATGTAAGATCTTTACTACTAAAAGATCTTAGAATTTACAGGGAAGATAGAATGATTCCTACGGGAGGAATAATTCTCAGCGGTTCTTTTGTAGGTCAAGTTCTAGTCTTCTCATCCATTTACCTTTCTCCTATTTATGCAGCATTATGGAAGCCTCATACAATGGCTCTAATGGTTACACCAATTATGTGTTTAATTTTTATTAAGGTACTATTTTGTGATCTATCGGACTCCTCAATCAACGAGTTTATTCCTTGGATCAACAATATAGAAATGGAATTCATTGTTGCACTAATTCTACAATTGCTAAATCCTGCCCTTTTTTTCAGCAAGTCTATTTATAGCAGACTGATAAACCTAATGTTATTTCACTATAGTAGAAGCCTTTTGTTTCTGCTAAGTACCGCCGCCGGATGGTTAAGCGGACAGCTTCTATTCATAAAAGTGACAGAAGTATTCTGTTCACGTGTGGAACATGATTCACCCTTTAGATTGGAAGCAAGAAAACGGCATATTGGTGTAACTTTCCAAATGCTTTTCTTGGGTTACTTTGTACTCATGTGTTATGGTAGAACCCCTACCCCACTAATTACTAAGTGGTTTGGCGATAAATTCTTGAGTCGAGGTCCTCAAGAGGAAGAAGAGGACGAAAATACAAAGGTAGATGATGTTAACAAAAAAAGCGGTAAAAAGAAAAAAGGAGCTTTGAAGAAGAAAAAAGAAGCTTTGAAGAAGAAAAAAGAATCCTTGAAAGAAAAGAACAAAGAGAAAGATGTAATACTATCAGATATCATGTGTAAACCGTGGCCCACAATATTTTTTGATTATCGCCGATTCAATCAGCCATTACGTTATGTCGGTATTGGTGATTTCTTTCTTCGCGGTCCTGTCAAGACCCAACTCGCTGAGTATTTTTTCGATGTTTGTCTCAGTGATGGGCGCCAAAGAATTTCTTTTACAGCTCTACCCAGTATGACTTTCTTTGAGAAAATAGTCAGAAGTGAAAATTCTATCACAAATCAGGATCATCTTGATAGATGGATAGTTACCAAAAAAGAAAGAAAGAATTACTTAGGCAAAGAGCTTGAAGACCGAGTTAAAGCTCTAAGCAATGGATTTCCTGTTGAAAATGTAATGGATAAAAGAGTGAGATTTTCGATAACCAACAGTGGAGAGTGCCTTCCAGAAATAAATGATCCTTTACTGAGCGGGCCATTCCGTGGGGTGATGAATCAATTTAAATCACCGTGGATGTTACCTCCTTTGAACTTGGACGATAAGGAATTTCATTTATTTTTATTTAAAAAGCATCAAAAAGCGAAAGTCCATTTTACCAAGGAATTTGGACTTTGTTCATTCGAACGATCGGAAAAAATCGTTCGACCAAAAAATGAAAATGATAAATTAAAAATGATTTTCAAATGGTGGCTCGATAAAATCCGTGTATTCTTACTAGAAGAACAAGAAACACGAACATTTCTGGATGAAGTGACATTGAAAAAGTTGTCGAAAATGTTTGACAATATTTATCCAAAAGATTCGTTGGAATATGTTTTATTGGCCCCAGCAGATTTAGAAGCGGAAATAGCTTCTTGTGATAAAAAAATATATAGTAACTATTTGTTGAATATTTTCCTTCAAACGACGGGTACGAAATGGGAATTGCTTCTTAGTATCCTTTCTACAAAACAGGCTTTGCTTTGTGAGCGATTTTTTCTAATGAGATCGAAAAAACTTCCAGATTCTATAATCTCTATAGATATTCCTGAAGAGATTTCTTATGAAGATCTTCCTTATCCTTATAAAGATACTATTGATGGATATATAAATATTCCTGATGAAGAAATTCCTCATAAAGAATTTTTTGTCCTTTATAATAAATTCCTGAAATTCAGGGAGTTTTTAAATGATAATGAACCGCGAATTAAAGATTTTAGTAAAATTATTGTGCCTACATGCCCTAGCATACTATTAACAGGCTTTTACGATAATATCGCTGTCAAAGATTCCCTGGAGGTTCGTCCAAGAAAAGCTCGAAGTTATCTAGTTATAAAACCCTTTGAAAAAATTGAAGAAGAACGACTAGAAAAGGAAAAACAAAATCAAAATAAAAAAGGAATTATAGACAACTTCTTAAAACGATTCAAAAAAGAGGAAGAGGAAGAGGAAGAGGAAGAGGAAGAAGAAGAAGGAGAAGGAAACGAGGATGAAGAAGATGAAGATGATGAGGATCCGATGTCAAAGGATCTACATGTATTTAGTTATCCGCATGAGGGAAATTTTCGTCGGTTCCTAGTCAAAGGAGCTCTACGTTTTAAAAGACGCAAACTTTCATTGTTTAGCATTTGGACAGCAAAACCACGGTCGAGTCTTTTTGAGAGACTAAAGGAGATGACTAAAATGAAAATGCATCACAAATCCAAACCTGTACCTAAAGCCAAAATTCAAATTGGAGAGACAAAGGAAGATAAAGAGCGGAGGATTTTTAAAGTATTCGAAAAGTTACTCAAAAAAAAACACAGAGGAAGACGCCGTACGAAAGAATTCTTTCGCCGTACTAAAAAGCAGGCATTCGATTGGGAAATATTTCACTATGTAAGAGCTACTATATTATTTACTCATACATTTATTAGAAAACGAGTATATTTACCTTTATTGATAATAGCTAAAAATATTGGTCGTATTTTATTATTGCAGTTACCCGAATGGGAGCAGGATTGGGATAACTTACATAAAGAATTTTATGTAAAATGCAATTACGACGGTTATGAGCTGACAGACGTAGACGTACCTAAACACTGGTTTAGAGACTACCTAAGAGAGGGGATTCAAATTAAAATTCATAACCCTTTTCGATTGAGACCATGGTATGATGAATCTACCACCGAATCTACTCCTAGTAAAGACAATACTAGTTTCTTAACCCTGTATGGAACAGAAGCTAAAAAACCTTTCGGAAAGCCAACGAAAATACCTTCTTTTTGGAAACCTATTGACGAATGGATTCGGGATTACATTGGCCAACGTACAAATTTCATTATCGAATGGCTAAAACCTATTATCGAATGGATGAAACCTATCATCCAATGGATGAAAATTATTGGCCAATCGATATCACTGATTTGCTCAAAAATAGCAAAAGTATTTTGTGAAAAATCTGAACTTCGACCAGATACTCGGAGTACAGAAAATCTTCAAATGAATGACCGAGTCCCTGTACTGATTCGGACTAGGCCTACGCCTAATATGAAATTTACTCTAGAGATAGTACAGGATCCATTGGAACCAAATCTAATTGAAATCGAAGAAATTGAACCAGATGTACATCTGGAAGATCAAGATCTAAATGAGTGGCTAACTCGGATCAAAAAGATGAAGGAACAATATTTGTTAAACTTAGATATTTTAAACAAATTAAAAGCCGATGTGAAAAAGTTGGAAAATAAAATGGATAGGGATCAACCCGGCATACGCCACAAATTTAAAAGGGCACGGGTTAAAATAAAAATTTGGTTTTTTGGTTTCCGAATAACAATAGCTCGATTCATTACGAGGAAATTGCCATATTTTATGAAGGTTTTTATTTTAATAATGGAAAGAACATTTATTGATCTTAAAATAATTGTTCTTAATCTCATCCTTTCAAATTTCCATTTTATAATGCTTTTAATGCAATTTAGGATGAATATTGCAGCAATTATCAGAATATTTATTACGAATGGAAATAGAATTATAAGAATAGTCATTAAGACTAGAAATATAATTTTAAACCCAAAAAAACAAGATTTTAAAAAAAAAATTTCCCAAGCATATGTAGTTGCAAAGATATGGCAACAAATACGGGCTATGAAGGGGTCTTATGCGAGGGATTTACTACAATACAGAACATCGTATCCTTTAATTAAAAAGGATATCAAAGAATTCCTAGATATGCAAGGAATATTGGATTCTAAAGGGCCTCAAGATTTAAGGGTAAAAGATTGGAAACAATGGTTAAAATGGTGTGCCGGGTACAGAATAGCACCCCAGAAAAAAAAGGTAAAAGGTTCGAAACAATGGTTAAAATGGTGTACTGGGTACATAATAGGACCCCAGAAAAGGATAAATGTAATTGGTAACCGATTGGGATGGAGTCAATTTGCATCTTTTTTGGGAGACATTAAATTTGCGTCTTTTATAGGACGACTCCAGAAAAAGATCAAAAGTAACAGATATAATCTTTTAGCATATAGTTATCTCGATTATATGAAAGAGGATACTCACGGATCCCCTATACACTATATACCAAAACCGGACAATCAAGCTATTACCAATTTTCAAAGAACCGAAAAGGATTCCGATTACTCCAAGGATTCCGATTACTCCGAGAATTCCGATGATTCCGATGATTCCGATGATTCCGATGATTCCGATGATTCCGATTACTTAGAGGATTCCGATTACTCCGATTCCGATTCTTCTAAAACTAGGAAGGAGAAAACTAGGAAGGAGAAAATTAGGAAGGAGAAAATTAGGAAGGAGAAAATTAGGAAGGAGAAAATTAGGAAGGAGAAAATTAGGAAGGAGAAAATTAGGAAGGAGAAAACTATAAAGGAGAAAGCTATAAAGGAGAAAACTAGAAAGAGTTCCGATGAATTGACAACTCATAAGAAGCCCTATTACAAATTTCAATTTTGGCTTTTCCCAGAAATTAGAAAAAAAGCAAAAAAAGCAAGAAAACTTGGTGACCTTTTTCCTCCAGACATATTTAGAACGCGTCTTCTTAATATGAATGACTTTGAAGAGTTTAAAATACCAGAGGACTTTGATGTTGATGCTTTTCTTATGGAACTGGAAAGAAAGAGCGAAGAAGAAAAACAAAAAAAACGGGAGGAAGAACAGAGAATTAAGCAAGAAAAAGAACAGAAAAAGAAAGAGAGAGAAGGGAAAAAAGCAAAAAGAATGCAAAAACTGAAGGCGGCAACTACTCGAAAAGAAGTAAAAAAACTGAAAAAGGCATTCAGGAAAGAAGATAAGGATAAGAGAAAGAAAAAAATGAGGGACAAAATGAAGGAAAGAAAGGATAAAAGAGTAAAAAAAAAAGCTGAACAAGCTAAAAAACGGGCTGCTCAACGAGCTGAACGAGTTAAAAGAGACAAAAATAGAAAGAATCTAAAATATAGAGACTTTCTAGTTCAAGACTTTAGGAATCTTTATCACAAAGACAAAAAAGAAAGAAAACATCCCGAAAAATTTCGAGTAGACAAAAAAGAAAATACTTTTAAACTAGATGCTGAAAAAAAAGCACAAGGTGACAAAAAGGGATGGGATGAAGTTCATTTTCAATTGGATTTTGGATTGGATAATGAAGAAGGATTGGATAATAAAGAAGGATTGGATAATAAAGAAGGATTGGATAATGAAGAACAAAAAAAAGAAGAAGGAAAAAAAGTAAAAAGAAAAAAACTAACAAAAGGAGAAAGGAAAAAGCTAAGAGAAGAAAAAATAGAAAAGAGAAGGAAAGAAAAAGAAGAAAGAAAAAGACAGAGAGAAGAAGAAAGAGAAAAAATAGAAAAACAAAGACTAGAGAAAAGAAGAGCGAATAAATTGGCGAATCGAGAAAGGGCGAAAAATGTACTTAATTGGAGAAATAAGTACAAGCTGGGAAACCTGTTTATATATCCTTGGTTTAAAAGTGCCAGAAATGCGACACGTTTCTTAGACCCAAAGAAATTAGGCAACGATAACTTTGCATATCAAGTAGCTAAGCCATATATGGATAACGGAGAACTTGACTTAGAATTATTAGAGCTTATGATGTATATGGGAAATTATTTCAAGGATAACGAGAATACATTTAAGAATATTTTGTGGGATGCAAGAAGACGGTCTATGCCACTTATACCGGGGTACTTTAATGACCGATTCTTTATATATAAAATTGCAAGTTTTTTATTGAAATTAAAAAGTAAAGGGATTGATGTAAATCTTTTTGATGAATCTGTCCGACGCGGAAAAATAGAAACTATGGAGGATGAAAATGAAAAAATTTCAAGTTCCTTCATTTTCGAATATATTTTTATTCCAAGACGTCGTAGAGAATTTCGAATTTTGAATCGTTTGAATCTGGAAAGCACTTTAGGTGAAAGTGCAGGATTGTCAAATAGTAAAGACATAAAGAATGACGAAGAACTCATTGAAAAAGACGAACATCTTAGCATAGATACAAGAGAAAAGATAAGACGTTTTCTTTGGCCTCGTTATCGATTCGAGGATCTTATTTGCATGAATAGATATTGGTGGAATACAAATGATGGGAGTCGATCTGTTATGTTGAGGGTACGTATGTACCCAAAAATAGATCATTGGGAACATGTACGAAATAGTTTGTATCAAACCTCTCAAAGTTTTTTAAGAGAGATTCTTCCAGATCTGTTAACTCACCTCAAAAGTTTCTTAAATATAAGGGTGCGAAATGTACCTAATGAGGTAAAGGATACAAAGGATACATAAATGAGCTCTATCAGGGCGGCGCCCCTTCCTTCAGGGCGGCGCCCCTTCCTTTTGGTCGAATATCTAACTAAACTCTTAGGGGATTTATAAATTATTGCTTTAGAGTTCCCAGCTCCTGGATAATAAAGTTAGATACTTTATTAACGAGGTTTACGTCTCATATCTCGAAAAAATGGAATATTTTTAAAAAAGCATTCCATAAACATAAAAAATAAAAAAATGGATTTTTTTAAATTTGATTAATATTTAATATTAATAAGAGGTCTCAAAACTATTGCTCTTATTCTTCCAAAGAGGTGGTGTTATGAGAACGATATCATAAAATATAATTATTATTATTATTGGGTAGGCCCTACAAAGTGGGGAAACACACCACGGAATTATTTCGAGACCGGGATTAAAAATGTGGCCCATAAATGATATAATCAATATTATTGGACTACAACCAAAAAAATCTATCACTTTATCAGGAGTAGAGTAGGGAGAGGATAACCTTCTTATGAGACATTATTACGATGTCTATACCAATTCTCAAAAGCTGGAATATTCCCGCTGGGATCGCTTTTTACAGTTTATAGATTATTATGGAATAAAAAATTCCATATGTGCGAAGTTAACGCTGTTTATCTTTTCCTCTTTAGGTTCCTCTTTCCTCGTCTTTAAGTAATCCTGTTTCTACGGGAAGAGACAAATAATTAATCTCCCGTAGAAACAAACCTTCGGAATTAGTCATAATATATAGACCATAAACAAAAAGAAATGGATCTCATTTTTTTTCTTACTATTAAAATAAAATAGAAAATAAATCGTATTTGACTTTGTCAAATTTTTTTATGATAAAGAATTTGTCCGTTCATCCCTCTTTGGTTCTTAAAGAACAGAGAGGATCTGTTGAATCTCAAGTATGTTATTTAACCAGTCGAGTAAAAAAACTTACTGAGCATTTGGACCTGCACAAAAGAGACTATTCGTCCCAAAGAGGTTTGTGGAAAATTGTGGGTAAACGTAAGCAACTTCTGATTTATCTGTTCAAGATAGATAGAATTCGTTACAATAATTTAATTGGTGAATTAGATATTCGTGGGCCACGTTAATTTCGAACGAAGTTTTCAGATCCAATTATGGTTTATTAAATTCCGGAGAGTCGTTCTTTTGTCTTAATTGATTTATAAACGGAGAAGAGTTATGATTATGGTTGCTACGGAGAAAGACCCCATGATGGTAAGTATGGGTCCTCATCATCCATCAATGCATGGTGTTCTTCGACTTATTGTTACTCTAGATGGTGAAGATGTTATTGACTGTGAACCTATATTAGGTTATTTACATAGAGGAATGGAAAAAATTGCTGAGAACCGAACAATTGTCCAATATCTACCCTATGTAACACGATGGGATTATTTAGCTACTATGTTCACAGAGGCAATAACGGTTAATGCGCCAGAAAGATTGGAAAATATTCAAGTACCTAAAAGGGCTAGCTATATAAGAGTTATTATGCTAGAGTTGAGCCGTGTAGCTTCTCATTTGTTATGGCTTGGACCTTTCATGGCTGATATTGGTGCGCAGACTCCTTTCTTTTATATTTTAAGAGAGAGGGAAATGATATATGATTTATTTGAAGCTGCCACGGGCATGCGAATGATGCATAATTATTTCCGCATTGGAGGAGTAGCTGTGGATTTACCCTACGGTTGGATAGATAAATGCTTAGATTTTTGCTATTACTTCTTCCCAAAAGTGACAGAATATGAAAGGCTTATTACACGCAATCCTATCTTTTTGAAACGAGTTGAGGGAGTAGGCATTATTGGTAGAGAAGAAGCAATAGATTGGAGTTTATCAGGACCCATGCTACGAGCTTCCGGAATCCAATGGGATCTTCGTAAAGTGGATCATTATGAATGTTATGATGAATTGGATTGGGAAATCCAATGGCAAAAAGAAGGAGATTCGTTAGCTCGTTATTTGCTTCGAATCGGGGAAATGAAAGAATCTATAAGAATAATTAGACAGGCCCTAGAAGTAATTCCGGGAGGGCCCTATGAGAATTTAGAGGTCCGACGTCTAAATAAGGGAAAAGATTCGCAATGGAACGATTTTGAATCTCGATTTATTAGTAAAAAACCTTCCCCTACGTTTGAGTTATCAAAACAAGAACATTATGTTAGAGTAGAAGCTCCCAAAGGAGAATTAGGGATTTTTTTAATAGGAGATGATAATATTTTTCCCTGGAGATGGAAAATAAGATCACCTGGTCTTATTAATTTGCAGATTCTTCCTCAACTGGTTAAAAGGATGAAATTGGCCGATATCATGACGATTTTGGGTAGTATAGATATCATTATGGGAGAGGTTGATCGTTAAAATGGTGATTAATATAGCGGATATCGAAGAACAAGCTATCAATTTATTGGGATTTCCAAAAGAAATCTCTAGTCTTATATGGATTTTAATTGACATAATTACTCTTTTATTGGGAATTACGACAGGATTATTAGTTATTGTATGGCTCGAAAGAAAAATATCTGCAGGAATACAACAGCGTATTGGACCTGAATACGCTGGTCCTTTGGGAATTATTCAAGCTTTGACGGATGGGATCAAACTACTTCTGAAAGAAGATATTCTTCCATCTAGGGGAGATATTTGGTTATTTAGTATTGGACCAGCGATAGTGGTCATACCTATTTTTTTAGGTTATTTAGTAATTCCCTTTGGCCGCCACATTGTTCTACTTGATCTTAGTATAGGTGTTTTTTTTTGGATTGCCATTTCAAGTATTGCTCCCCTTGGACTTCTTATAACAGGATATGGATCAAATAATAAATATTCTTTTTCAGGTGGTCTCCGAGCTGCTGCTCAATCTATTAGCTATGAAATTCCTTTAGCTTTATCTGTGTTATCTATATCTCTACGTGTGATCCGTTGGAATATGAGATTGATTTTCCCCTCTTTTTAGGATAAAACAGGAAAAAAGAAGTGAATGGAATGAATATTGATTCTTCATTCCGATCGAAAAACTAGATAGTCATATGGGTGATATCAAACAGTTTGCAAATCTGCAGTAAGATGATTGAGCCCCATCCCCCATGTACAAGAGTGAAAGCATGCACAATCAGTGAAAACTGCCCAGTTCATATATTAGTCGTTGGGGCCCAACAGCGGGGAGGCGAAAAAGTATGAAGTTACTATCATACATACCGAAAATTAAGCAAAGGTAGGTGGTGAGAAACACCAAGATATAAAAAGATTAGTGAAAGAAAAAGATAAATTATTTCCAGACCAGAGATGTTTCAATATAAATGGGATGACAATAAGGACTTGGCATTGGTAGGGATGATCAAGTAGTACTTCCCCATAACCCCGATCTAAAATATGTTTCTATCTACTCTAAAAAGAATGGCTATCCAGAACGAAGTAATCCTTTACACAGTTTTCCTCTCTCCCACAAAAAAAAATAGTGAAGGTTGAGATAGATTCAAAAGCTTATATTATTGTAGCAGACAGAATCTCATTGGTCCAATTTATCTAATATAATATATAATAAATTGGTGCTTGTTTTCTTTTGGTTATTGCATTTTTTATTTTTCAACGGCCATTGAGAAGCCGTATGAAGCGAAAGTTTCACGTACGGTTTTGGAATAGAGATAAGAACATTGATGTTCTATCGACTATAATTATCCAACAGTTCAAGTACAATTGATATAGTTGAAGCACAGTGCAGATATGGTTTTTTAGGATGGAATTTGTGGCGTCAACCTATAGGGTTTATAGCTTTTTTCATCTCGTCTCTAGCAGAATGTGAGAGATTGCCCTTTGATCTACCAGAAGCGGAAGAAGAATTGGTAGCGGGTTATCAAACTGAATATTCGGGTATCAAATTTGGTTTATTCTACGTCGCTTCTTACCTAAATCTATTAGCTTCTTCATTCTTTGTAACAGTTCTTTACTTGGGCGGATGGAACTTATCAATTCCATTCATACCCATTCTGGAACATTTTGAATGGGATTCAATTTCTGGAATTAGCGAGGTCGTTAATATCACGATCGGGATCCTAATTCTATTAACTAAAGCTTATCTGTTCTTATTTATTTCTATCACGGCAAGGTGGACCTTGCCTAGGATAAGAATGGACCAATTATTGGATCTTGGTTGGAAATTCCTTCTACCTATTGCTTTGGGTAATCTATTACTCACAGCTTCTTTCCAACTTATTCTATTGTGACCAACTCTATCTTCTTCTTCGTGAAGAGGTTGTGCATTCTGCAATACATCCAAATTTATTAGATAGATCAAATCTATGAATTCAAATTTGATAGATAGATCAAATCTATGAAGAGAAAGAATTCTCTATGAAATTAATATTTAAGGAGATTTGCTACATGTTCTCCACGGTGACTGGGTTTATGAATTATAGTGAACAAGCAATCCAGGCTGCGAGATATATTGGTCAAGGTTTTATGGTTACGTTATATCACATGAATCGTTTACCTATTACTATTCAATATCCCTATGAAAAATTGATCCCATCAGAACGATTCCGTGGACGGATCCACTTTGAATTTGATAAATGTATTGCTTGTGAAGTATGTGTGCGTGTATGCCCGATCAATCTACCTGTTGTGGATTGGAAAGTCGGAACGGATATTGGTAAAAAACGATTGGAAAATTATAGCATTGATTTTGGAATTTGTATCTTTTGTGGGAATTGTGTCGAATATTGTCCCACAAATTGTCTGGCGATGACCGAAGAATATGAACTTTCGGCCTATGATCGTCATGAATTAAATTATGATCATATTGCTTTAGGACGTTTACCCATATCGGTAATTGAAGATTTAACAATTCGAACAATTCCGAGTTCAATATATTAACATAACTTAATATGTATTAATAAACTATGGGCAAATATTATGATTCAATCATTCGAGCAATTAATTCGAGTTCCGATCAAAAAGGACTGATAAATTACTTTTGATCCATATGAACCAGGAATTAATAATATTGTTGATATTCCATTAAGAATGTCACATATAGATTGGTCGAAATCTATTATTGACCGATAGATTACTATTATTGACCGATAGATTAGATTTATGAATCAGTCCCCATATTGAATGAAATATTTGAAGTACACAGTATTTGCCAGTATGGCAAATAGGTAAATGAGATCCCCTTTTTTTAGTGAATGGGATAGAAGAATATAATAATATTGGAACTTATCGTACACATAATGAATCAACCTGAGCAGATATATGATATTCTTTTGGCTCCTATAACGCTAAGTCTAATATTAGGAGGTCTAGGAGTAGTATTATTTACTAATATAATTTACTCCGCTCTTTCATTGGGGCTAGTTCTTATTTGTATATCCCTATTCTATATTCTATTGAACGCGGATTTTGTAGCTGTTGCACAAATCCTGATCTACATAGGAGCTGTTAATATTTTGATCATATTCGCCGTGATGTTGATGAATAACCCGAAATATCCTAATTCTGATTCCCCCTGGACCGTCGGAGATAGCATCGCTTCAATAGTTTGTACAAGCCTTTTTTGTTCATTAATTACTATTATCCTGAACACATCATGGTTCGGAATATCTCTGACTCAAAAATCAGATCAAATTGTTGAACGAGATCTAACAAGCAATATTCAACGTATTGGAACTCATTTATCCACTGATTTTTTCCTTCCATTCGAACTCATTTCTATAATTCTTCTAGTTGCTCTCATAGGAGCGATTACTATAGCTCGCCGAGAAGAAACAGTTTGAAAAGTTGCAAATTAAAATTTTATCTTTTAGATTGCAGAGGAATCATTTTATTCCTTAGATAATGGAAAATAATAAACTTAATAGAACTTTTGTTTGTATCTGAAGAAGTTGTTGAGGTATGAGGAGTTCCTCTATTATGCTCGAACATGCACTTATTTTAGGTGCTTATTTATTATCTATCGGTATTTATGGACTAGTAACAAGTCGGAACATGGTTAGAGCACTTATGTGTCTTGAGCTAATACTGAATGCGGTTAATTTAAATCTAGTAACATTCTCAGATTCTTTTGATAGTAGGCAAGTAAAGGGGGACATCTTCTCGATTTTTGTTACAGCTATTGCAGCTGCTGAAGCAGCTATTGGATTAGCTATTATTCTGGCAATATATCGTAACAGAAAATCAACTCGTATCGATCAATTTAATTTGTCAAAATGGTAATATCTACATATTATTAATCTGTATATCTAGTCCTATTCTAAATAGATAGTCTGTATCTCTAAAAGATAGATCTCTCGCTCTATCTTTTTTTTTATTTTCTAAATAGATAAAGAGCGTATTGCGATCAATCAAGAACATTATTCATATTTAACTAATTATCCAAATGATCTGTCTAACACAATTAGACCAGATTTGGTGAAATCTGGAGAGATGAAAGTTAGACAAATCTGTTTCTTAACAGATAGAATCCGAATCTATCCATTATATCACTGATAATACAATTATTGATTTGCTTTATATTCATCATATATCGTTATTGTCCATATATTAGAATATTTTCTCAAATTAAAAACTTTTTAATACTAACTAATGGAATTCTTAGATCCAATGGCACATTCAGTCAAAATTTATGATACATGTATTGGTTGTACCCAGTGTGTACGAGCGTGTCCGACAGATGTATTAGAAATGATACCTTGGGAAGGATGTAAAGCTAAGCAAATTGCTTCTGCTCCAAGAACAGAAGACTGCGCAGGTTGTAAGAGGTGTGAATCCGCTTGTCCAACGGATTTTTTAAGTGTACGTGTTTATTTATGGCATGAAACAACTCGCAGTATGGGTCTAGCTTACTGACCACTGACTCAAAATAAAAAATAGTTAGATCCATCCCATACATATTTTTCATTCTGCTTTTTCTCTTTCACTGATCAAAACCCATACTCGACCCAAGAGCTCAAGCATGGGTTTTGATATCGAAAGTCTCTTCTCTTTCCATTATGAACAATTTACCTTGGTTAACAATAATTGTTATTTTTCCCATATCTGCGGGGTTATTAATTCCAATATTTCCCCATAGAGGGAATAAGATGATTCGATGGTATACTTTAGGTATTTGCTTATTAGATCTCCTTTTAATGGCCTATACATTCCGTTATTATTATCATTTTGATAATTCATCAATCCAATTGGAAGAGGATTATAACTGGATAGATCTTATTCAGTTTCATTGGAAACTGGGAATTGACGGATTTTCCATTGGACTTATTTCATTGACAGGATTTGTAACTACTTTAGCTACTTTAGCTGCTTGGCCAGTTACTCGAAATCCGCGATTGTTGCATTTCTTAATGTTGGTAATGTACAGTGGCCAATTAGGATTATTTGCTTCTCGAGATATTCTACTTTTCTTTCTCATGTGGGAGTTGGAACTAATTCCCGTTTACCTACTTTTATCCATGTGGGGGGGGAAAAGACGTCTATATTCGGCCACAAAATTTCTTTTGTATACTGCGGGTGGTTCCATTTTTATCTTAATGGGAGCTTTAAGTATGGGTCTTTATGGATCTCATGGACCAACATTTGATTTCGACATATTAGCTAAAAAATGTTATCCGATAACACTCGAAATAGTATTCTATTTAGGGTTTTTGATCGCTTATGCAATAAAATTACCAATCTTCCCTTTACATACCTGGTTACCAGATACTCATGGGGAAGCACATTATAGTACATGTATGCTTTTGGCCGGAGTTCTATTGAAAATGGGAGGATATGGGCTGATACGAATCAATATGGAATTGCTACCTAATGCTCATTCTCTGTTTTCACCATGGTTGATAATAATAGGAGCGGTGCAAATTATCTATGCAGCTTTAACTTCTATGGGTCAACGCAATTTGAAAAGGAGGATAGCTTATTCATCAATATCTCATATGGGTTTTGTAGTTATAGGAATTGGTTCCATGACAGATACAGGTCTTAATGGAGCCATTTTGCAAATGATTTCTCATGGATTAATTGGTGCTGCACTTTTTTTCTTGGCAGGAACAAGTTACGATAGGATACGTACTCTTTTCCTTGACGAAATGGGAGGAATCGCTATACCAATACCTAAAATCTTTACTATGTTCAGTAGCTTTTCAATGGCTTCTTTTGCATTGCCAGGAATGAGTGGTTTTGTAGCAGAATCTATTATATTATTGGGAATAATTACTAGTAATAAATATTCTTCAACCTTTCGAATCCTTATTACTGTAATAGCAGCAATTGGAATCATATTAACTCCTATCTATTTATTATCTATGTTACGTAGAATATTTTACGGATATAAGGTTTTGAATGTCCCGAATCCTTATTTTAAGGATTCAGGATCACGCGAAATTTTTATTATGATCTGTCTCTTTCTACCAATCATAGGTATTGGTCTTTACCCCGATCTAGTTCTATTTCTATACCATTATAAGGTAGAAGCTATTTTCTCTCAATCTTCCTATGAATCGTAAATTTTTTTTACCTTCCAGAGCTATCTAATAGGCCTAATTTTCCTCTTCTCTTTATGAAATATTAATAGAATTAATAGAGAGAATTGCTCTCTAGTTCGAGTTATTTCAAGTAGTGATTTTCTACGATTTTCTATTCACCCTTTGAAATAACTTGGACGAGCCACCTATTATCTCACTTCTCAATAACATGGAATGACTGTATCGAATCTATCCGACGCGAATTCATCTCATTTATTGTTCTATGCTAAATCAACCATCCATAGCTATGTAAACCTATTCCTAATAGATCAACCCCCAAATAGCAGCTCCAGACTACAAAAAATCCTATAGAAGCCACAATTGCCGGTTTCTCACCTTGCCAACCCCTGTTGATTCTAGTATGTAGATAAATTGCAAATATGGTCCACGTAATTAATGCCCAAGTCTCTTTTGGATCCCAGCTCCAATAAGATCCCCATGCTTCATTGGCCCATACTGCCCCAGAAAGAATACCTATAGTTAAAAGAGAAAATCCTAGACCAATGGCACGATAACTCCAATTATCTAATTGGATAGTCAATTTCCATTTACGATAATTCGTAAATGGAAAGCAAAAAGTAGATTTAAAATCCTTTTTTTCTTGGTCGTATAAATACCAATTTAGATTGGGAGGGAAGAATCGTAAAAAGGAATTATCCGCACTAAGAAGAATCTCTCGATTTATTCGAGACGTAATCACCAAAAAAGCTATTGATGCTAGGGATCCACATAAGAGAGTTGCATAGCTGAGCAATATCATACTTACATGCATCATTAACCAATGAGATTGTAAAGCGGGTACTAACATTGCAGATTGTTGCATTTTATCCGGAAGACCTAAAGTAGCAAAACCATGAGTTAACATAGCACTTGGCGCGGTGATTGCACCTAACCACCAAGTATCCTGGCCCCGTACTACTATAATTATATGAATAATGCAGGAACTCCATGAAAGGAACATGAATGACTCATACAAATTACTTAACGGTAAATGTCCCGAATAGAACGAACGAGTAACTAATACTCCCGTTATACAAATAAACGTAACTATCATGCCCTTTCTTCCCGAACTACTTAGTTCTTCACTTTGATAAACTAAGGTTCCCCAATAAATGAGAGTTAGAACAAAAGTCAGAGAAAAAGAGACATGAGCTGATATATGTTCTAGAGTGATTAATATCATGATAAATCCATTTTTTCATTTGATTTTGTGCTAAGAAGATAAAATTGATTAATATTTCATCAATCATATCGACATAGATCGAACAGTGGTAGTAATTATACCTATAATTAGGTAATCCTATAATTATAGTATAGGATTCTGTATTGAATCCATGGTATCTTATTTCCAAGAATGCCACCACTCGGATTCGAACCGAGATGCTCTAGCACTGCTTCCTAAGAGCAGCGTGTCTACCAATTTCACCATGGCGGCTTGATATTGTCTAGTCAGTAGATTATACTATTTTTCCGAGATTGTCAATGGGAATATGTAGATAAGAGTAATTGGTAGTATAAAAGAGTAATTGGTATCAGCAATGTCTGAATGTCAGTTTGGATATCACATTTAATATGTGATGTTGGTCGTTATAACGGAGCATAACGCAGTTTGGTAGCGTGCCATCTTGGGGTGATGGAGGTCGCGGGTTCAAATCCTGTTGCTCCGAAACGAACGAGCATACAAGAACGAATGGATTTAATATTAATAGTTCTGCCATTGAACAAATAGAATAACTAAAAAAAAAATGATTTCAATGGAATCAGAACAACAACATGTAACAACGAGAAAGGAGAAGGGTTTTGTATTATTACTTTCCCATTGTAATGATTCGGTCGGAAAATAACATCAATTTTGGCATAGATAAAACAAAGAAACTAGGATGAATTTAATTAGATATCTTTCCTATATCTTTCCTATTATTATTTTATCAACTGTCTGATCAATTAGACCTTAGATATTGCGATGTGAATAGGAAGGTAGACATTCCCATAATTTTATTTAGAAGATCGCAAGAATCTAACAGGTGAACTAATCCTTAGCTATTATGTCCCTATGTTTCCCAAAATGGTCCCAGTAGATATACAAAGAATATAGCTGTGAGTAATCTTAAAAAATTGAGTGAGCACTCCTTCCTATCTGACCATAAGGGAAAGGATAAAGAACGAAATTAAAAATTAGGAAGAAAAAAAGGATAAATAGTTAAATTTGTAACTAAAAACTACAAACGATTTATCATCATTAGAGCATCGGTCCGATGACCCATTTATCAGACCGAAAGAAACAAGCGATTCTATTATTAAATATTAAATAACTGATGATTAATTGCATAGTTAATATGGTTATTATGTTTTTATTGAGTATCTTTTTGGCATAGATAGAATTAAATTAAATAGAATTATCAGCAACATGTAATGCTGGAGTTTATCCGGGATTCTTAAATTAAAAAGAATGATGCATTTTGCATCTTTTTCCAATGGGAAAGGAGAACGGCTGTAGTGGAACTAATTTATGACCGTGTCCCTTTTCCCCGACCACCTTTCCAAGTATCTTCTACCTAGAAGATAAAAAATGGTTCCCATATCTGTTCTTCAACATCGGTGTAGTCTATTTGGTGGTGTTACGCATCATCCTACAGGATCTATATTTTTTTTATTTGGGTGAGCCATAGAAATTAGAAAAAGCTTTTGCTGCGGCCCGATATGCTTTTCCCTTCCAAACATTGCTGCGAATTTTTTTTTTAGATTTAGAGGTACGCTTCTTTGGAACTGCCATAATGAATAATAGTTTTAATTCATTTATCTAGTTCGATGTGAAGGACATGTATGTACTTATCAATTATCAATACTGTATAGTTTTTTATGAATAAAATAAACTTTAATTTTTAATAAAGATTTAAGATTTAACTCCCTCAATTCTTTTCAATTGAAATAAGTAATGACTCACCTTCTTTTGGTTAATCCGTTCCCACCCCACCCATTTGTCAAAATGGGTGTCATCTATTACAAATCAAATACGAATTGCTGAATCAATTTTTTAATTTGACCATCTGGTCCTAATTATTATGCGAAGTAACGGATATAAAAAAAAATAAAATAACTAGTTATAGTTACTTCGATCAATTCGGATTTGTTCACTTTTGGTTGTCTCCCCGATTGGTTTAATTCTTTCTTGTTAAGCTCGATTATAACTACTACTATTCATTTACAGTATAAGAAGTATTATAAATACTGTATCTTTGGCTAATTAAACTAAATTCAAATTATATTAAATCATTCATATACAATTTGTGTGTGTACACAGCTATCTTTATATCTATATTTGAGTACCTAGACTGAAAATTAGGTACTAGAGTTCCTTGAATATTAAATTGATGGGATCCCATCCCATATTCTATCATTCTTCTTAGAATGCGACCTATTCTTTTTTTGTCATTTTCTTCCGGATCTAGTGGATTGGAAACCAAGAATGTTCAATAGAAAAACATTTCAAATAATGATTCGATCTTCCTATGGAATTTCTATATAAATATGCTCGGATCGTGCCTTTCTTTCCGCTTTCAGTTTCTGTATCAATCGGATTAGGATCCTTATTTTTTCCTGGGGCAACTAAGAGCCTTCGTCGTACATGGGCTCTTATTAGCATTTTTATGCTAAGTGTAGCTATGTTTATTTCTTTCAATCTATTCTTACAACAAATTACCGGTGGTCCTATCCATCGATATTTCTGGTCCTGGATCATCAACAATAAGTTTTCGTTAGAGTTGGGCTATTTGATTGATCCACTTACTTCCATTATGTTAGTTTTAGTTACAACAGTTGGAACCATGGTTACGATCTACAGTGATAACTATATGTCTCATGATAAAACGTATGTTAGGTTTTTTGCTTATCTCAACTTTTTCAATGCTTCTATGCTAGGACTAGTTATTAGTCCTAATTTACTACAAATATATATATTTTGGGAATTAGTGGGAATATGTTCCTATTTATTGATAGGTTTCTGGTTTACACGACCCAGTGCGGCTAATGCTTGTCAAAAAGCATTTATAACTAATCGTGTGGGAGATTTTGGACTCTTATTAGGAATCTTAGGTTTTTATTGGGTCACGGGTAGTTTCGAATTTAAATATTTGTCCGAAAAATTAAACGAATTGATTGCCGTTGATGGGGTTAGTTCATTCTTTGTTACTTCGTGTACTTTTCTCTTATTTTCAGGTCCAGTAGCCAAATCTGCACAATTTCCACTTCATGTATGGTTACCTGATGCTATGGAAGGACCTACTCCTATTTCAGCTCTTATACATGCCGCTACTATGGTAGCAGCAGGAATTTTTCTTGTAACTCGATTGTTTCCTCTTTTCAGAGCTTTACCTTTAATAATGAGTCTTATCTCTTGGATAGGTGGAATAACAGCTCTATTGGGAGCTACTATGGCTCTCGCTCAAAAAGATCTTAAAAGAGGCTTGGCTTATTCCACTATGTCTCAATTAGGTTATATGATGTTAGCTCTAGGTATAGGTTCCTATCGAACCGCTCTGTTCCATTTGATTACACATGCTTATTCCAAGGCATTATTGTTCCTAGGATCTGGATCAGTTATCCATTCCATGGAACCCATTGTTGGATATTGTCCTGGTAAAAGTCAGAATATGGCTTTTATGGGTGGTTTGAGGAAATATATGCCAATTACAGGAATTACATTTCTTTTAGGGACACTTTCTCTTTCTGGTATTCCGCCTTTTGCTTGTTTTTGGTCCAAAGACCAAATTCTTAGTGATAGTAAGTTATATTCCCCCATTTTAGGAGGGATAACTTGGTTCACAGCAGGATTAACTGCCTTTTATATGTTTCGTATGTATTTACTTACTTTTGAAGGGGACTTTCGTATAAATTTTGTTAATTTATATAACAACCATATTACATTATATTCGACTTCTATGTGGGGAGAGGAGGAATCCAGGACATTAAGTAAAACTAAAACGAGAGTGAATTCTCTCTCAAATCAAATTACAGGAAGTAATAGTAATACTTCCTTCTCCAAAGAAGCATTCCAAATTTTGAATAAGATCGAAGGATTTTCAAAAAATAAAAAGAATAGAGGTTTTGTTGCTACTTATTCTTTCGTACATAAAGGATATTTTGGATATCCGAAAGAATCGGGCAACACAATGCTATTGCCTTTAGTTATATTGGGCATATTGACTCTGTTTGTTGGATTGATAGGAGTTCCTTTTTTCCGAGGCCAAATGAATTATTGTATATTATTTCAATGGTTGAGTTCATCAATGAACCATTTCGATGAGAACCATCCAAAAAATTTGTTTGAATCTTTCACAGATGCAATCCCCTCAGTTGGTATAGTATTTCCCGGTATATTGATGGCCTATGTTCTATCTAAACCTATTAACATCTTATCACAAAATGTACATCATAAAACAATTAGGATTATCTCAGACCAATCGATTAATATGATATATAATTGGTCATATCATCGAGCTTATATAGATATATATTATGACATAATCTTAACTAGAGGTCTACGAAGATTAGCTGAAAAAAGTAATTCATTTGATCAATGGGCAATTGATGGAATCCCAAATGGAGTAGGGATTTTAGGTCTTTTTGTAGGAGAGGGAATGAGATGTCTAGGAGGAGGACGTATATCTTCCTATATATTTGTTTTTTTATCATGTATATCTATATATATATTAATATATTATTATTCTATATTGAACTAGATATATAGGGATAAAGATGATTTTTATATTTTTTTTTAATGCTAAAAAAAAAGAAAGACAAATAGTGATTGATTCGGTATCGGTAAAGGTACGATCGTCGATATGAGATCCATTCTAACCCTTTGTCACTTTCCACTACTGCATCTACCAAAATCCCCGGGCAGATGGGATAAGATATACATATTCTATAAACTAACCCATGTTGCCCCTTTGGGCATAGTAAGCATACTATGCCCAATGACAGACCTGCAGCACTTTATCAATTTCTCAATATGCGTCTAAAGGAGGGCTGTGGTGGTGGTTGACCACCACCTCTTGCCCGGGTCCGGGGAAATAAAAAGGGATTGCTATCATGACCTTTTATACCTATAATATAACCTGTATTATACATTATACATAGGAAGGCGAGGAGGTGGGTTGTCCCACTAGTCTCGAAGAAACCTTTGCATTGAGTTTTTCAGTTTACCAATCGTTGATGTCATAGGTCGAGTCAAAGACCCGAGTATTGACCATATATGAAATTGGAATTTAAACCTTCGTTATTCCTCAGTAGCTCAGTGGTAGAGCGGTCGGCTGTTAACCGATTGGTCGTAGGTTCAAATCCTATTTGAGGAGAGCCCAGGCTCTTTTTTCTTTTTTAACGCTTAGCTACTCTTAAGCGTTCCCTGTCCTTTCTATTAATACTCTGTGCAAGTTTGGCACGGTGGCTAGTAGGAAGACCTTACTAGAAGGTCACACAGATTCAATATCTGTAGCACATCGGATATACTCGTATAATATTAATACATTAATAAATATACGCCATGTACGAATCAATCCTTGTTTGTGTGTAAAAGTTCGAAGGCTTCGTGCGATATCCCTATAGTATACCTGTACCTACATAC